TTTTCTTTATTCTTTTTTTTTTGTTTTTTTTATTCATTAGTCATTTTCTTATATTCCTATTCATTTACCTATTTCCCTATTTCTAGATAGTTAAAAATCTCTAAATAGAGTCAAAAATTTATTGGATTTCTATTCAAAATTCATTTTTTTTTTCAATTGTCAATTTTGAATCTAATTAAGAACAATACGGATTCGAATTCAGTATCAGGTCTCGTGTTAATTGTGAAATATCCCCTTTGTTTTTGTTACAACACTTCCTTAAAAAAGTTTCGATTGGACTAAGATAGAGGGAAGGAAGAAAGCGAGTCGGTATACTAATTCCTCATCCCCAAATCAGTCCTTCCCGGGGGCAGGGCAATTGTCGCAAGAAAACTCAAGTAGGTAGTTGTAGGGGGAAATCCTGATAGAATTCGAAAAAAAGCAAGCAGCAAGTCTAAGGCAATAAAAAAGAAAAATACGTATTTTTTTTTTTCTTTTTTATGGGATTCTAAACAAATAGAAAATTAAACAAAAGGATTTGCAAATAAAAGTGCTAATGCTACAACCAGTCCATAAATTGTTAAAGCTTCCATAAAAGCCAGACTAAGCAATAAAGTACCTCGTATTTTTCCCTCCGCCTCGGGCTGTCTCGCGATACCTTCTACAGCTTGGCCTGCAGCAGTACCTTGACCAACCCCAGGTCCAATAGAAGCAAGCCCAACAGCCAACCCAGCAGCAATAACAGAAGCGGCAGAAATCAATGGATTCATGATAAGTTCCTCGCAAAAGAAAAACAAAATGGTTAATGATACAATCAACCAATAAATTATGACTTGATTATTTATTGCATCGATAAGATTTTTCGAGTCAAAGTAACGCAACTAAGAGCTCTGAATTGAAGTAATAATCTTATTGAATCATCAGAATCACTTCGCTATCTATTTTTAAAATTCCTATCCGCGAATTTTTTGTGAATTCATACAACTTTTTCCATTTCTTTCTTTGCCCCGAACCTTTCTTTAAATTCGAGCTCTTCGTTCTTTTTCTTGATTTAATTTCTTTATTCAATTCAAAGTTACAAACGAAAAGGAAGGCCTCTTATTGAAATCCCTATCTCAATTCTGAGTAGTAGTGGAGCGATTAGATATATCTTTTCGCTCATATAGAACTAGCCTACTATTACATATACATGTTTTTCTTCGATAAAGTAAACGAATTATTCGTATCGTATCTTGGATTTCATCGGATTCTTATTTTTTTTTAGAAACATCTATAAACGAAAGTTGTTTTCTAGCCATTATATATATTCCATACATCCGGTTGGATCTCACTCTCTTAAACAACCCTTTTTTTTTATGAATCTCATTTTTTGTAAACTCTTTTCTTTCTTCCTTTTCTTTTTTTTTCTTATAATCCCACATAGATACAATCAATCTAAAAGGGCGAATTCATTAGTCTGAATCATTGCATAGAAATAAAAATCTTTTTTTGATCTAAGTTCATGTAATTTTTTATTTATTATTCTTTTGGTCAATCGTTGAATTGAATAAAGTCGACTGAAATGAGAATCACTGCATGGAACCCCCTTCTTTTTCTTTTTTAGTTTTAGGATCGTAAACAAATAAAGAATTCTCATTCAGATTATGACTCCTAAGATTGGAATTGAATGAACAAAACAATCAAGACAATATCAAGAGAATATTTATTGGAAGGAGATAGAAATAGGGCAAACACATTTTAGGAAAAAGATCTTTTCGATCTCTTCCCCCACCCTTTTTTTACTTTGACAATCAGCCAATATCGTATTTGATTCTTCCCCTAGATCGTATAGACCTTTTTGTCTATTTATGTGTGTATTTATGTCCATATCCATATAAGTAAATTATCTTGAGTTGAGAAAGGCATGGATTGCCTTGCACTAAGTTCAAAAATAAAGACGATTTCGAAACTTAGTCAATGGTGCCCCTCCATGGATTCGCCTATATAAGCCGCAGCTAACGTTGCAAAAATAAGAGCTTGAATACCGCTTGTAAATAATCCAAGGAGCATAACAGGTATAGGAACCACTGAAGGTACTAAAGAAACAAGAACAACAACTACCAATTCGTCCGCTAATATATTTCCGAAAAGTCGAAAGCTAAGCGATAAAGGTTTTGTGAAATCTTCTAAAATATTAATGGGTAAAAGAATTGGAGTTGGTTGAATGTATTTAACGAAATAACCTAATCCTTTTTTGCTAAGGCCCGCATAAAAATATGCAATTGACGTAAGTAAAGCTAAAGCAACGGTAGTATTTATATCATTTGTGGGTGCGGCTAACTCTCCATGAGGTAACTGTATGATTTTCCAAGGTAAAAGCGCCCCTGACCAATTAGAAACAAAAATAAATAGAAACATAGTTCCAATAAAAGGAACCCATGAAACATATTCCTCTCCAATTTGAGTTTTGCTCACATCTCGAATAAATTCAAGGACATATTCGAAGAAATTCTGACCGTCACTAGGGATGGTTTGTGGATTCCGAACAGCTACAATGGTGGAACCTAATAAGATAGCAATTACAACCCAAGAAGTAATAAGTACTTGGGCATGAACTTGGAAACCACCAAGTTTCAAATAAAAATGCTGGCCTACTTCTACGCCGGATATATCATATAAGCCTTTTAATGTGTTGATGGAAGATGAGAAAACATTCATATTGTCCTCTGAAAGAAAAAAACCTTACAAGAAATTATTTTGATTCAACCCTTTTTTAGTTTAGGCTTGCCCACTGGAATTGTATATTTTGGATACAAACGAATCACATAATATCCCTAAATTCTTTTTATTTCTTTTGCACGATTCAGGAATAGTAAAGGATTCCATCAATTTCTCAATCTAGGGAATTTTCAAAAGAACTTTTTGATCTTATATGGTATTATTAATTAGGGATTTCGTATATAGCGAGAACGACCTTCACAAATTGCAAATACTAATTTGTTAAGAATGAATTGGATTGAAGCTATAGTGTCATCATTCGCAGGAATCGAAATATCTGCGAGATCGGGGTCACAATTTGTATCAATTAAACAAATTGTCGGAATTCCCAAAGTGATACATTCCTGAAGAGCCCTATATTCTTCTTGCTGATCAACGATTATTACAATATCTGGTAACCCCGTCATATATTTGATCCCGCCCAGATATTTTTGCAAGTGAGATAACCGTCTCTTTAATCGAGCCACTTCCCTTTTCGGAAGGCGATTGAGTTTCCCTGTCTTTTGGTCGATTCTTAAGTCCCTGAACTTTTGAAGTCTCATTTCTGTAGTGGACCAATTCGTTAAAATACCGCCGAGCCACTTTTTATTAACATAATGACACCGAGCCCTTATTGCAGCCCGCGCTACCGAATCCGCTGCTCTTTTTTTGGTACCAACAATTAAGAATTGTTTTCGACTACTTGCTGCATCAAAAACTAAATCACAAGTTTCTGATAAAAAACGAGCAGTTCTAATAAGATTTGTAATATGAATACCTTTACGCTTTGCAGAGATATAAGGTGCCATTTTCGGATTCCATTTTTTAATAGCATGACCAAAATGAACTCCTGCTTCCAGCATCTCTTCCAAATTAATATTCCAATATCTTCTTATCATTTCTCCCTACACTTCCTCTCGTTTTTTTTTCATTGAAAAAAAAACGGGATACCCTGAAATAAATAACTGTTCCGAGGGAACCTTATCTTTTCCTCTTTTCTCGAAGATTGGGTGTTGATACATGACCCAAGTGATTTATTTCTCTCTATTCTTTATTCTTTTTTTTTTCATTTCCTTATTACTATACTATATAAATATAAAAAATCACATTACCAAATCGCGTGTAAATGGAACAAATAAAAGAATCACCTATAGTTTATATAGTTAAAAGTTAAAAGTATGAATCCATTCTTACGAATCATTAAATCCTATAAATTATTGTTCTGATGTATCATATCCATTTTTTGAAATGCAAGAATCAAATAACTCTCTGTGGTGGAACAAAATATCTCCCATTTCCCCCTCGAATAAATTCTTGTTTTTAGTTTTGAATCTTAAAGGAATGCTCGTATGTTGCCTTGAGCGGTGCACTAATCCTTTGAATCCGGTACCAACAGGTATCATACTGCCTAGAACAACGTTTTCTTTCAGGCCTTTCAGCCAATCGATACGTCCGCGGAGAGCTGCTTTTGATAAAACACGAGCAGTTTCTTGAAAACTTGCCTCGGAGATGAAACTTTGAGTATTCAGAGATGCTCTCGTGATTCCCAAGAGCATAGCTCGGTAACAGATCGCTTCTTCCAAAGCCCGCCCCGTGCGTTCCGCTCGCAACAACCCAATTAGTTCTCCGGGTGAAAAAACATTAGACATTCCATCTTCGGAAACCGACACTTTTGATGTTATTTGACGTACAATAATTTCTATATGCCTATTATGGATCTGCACCCCTTGAGATCGATAAATCTTTTGGATCTTATTAACCAAAGAGATACGACTTTGTACTATAGTTAGCTCAGCATCAATCAAGAATCCCCAAGGAATTCCAAGAATTCTTGTTCTACACGCGTTCCAACCCTCAACTCTCTTTTCTAGGTTTATCGATATTGAATCAATTGAGCGTACTTCTAACACTTGTTCCACTTTTGGAAGACCCTGCGTTATATCACTAGATCTCGACTTTTCATACATAAATGAAACTAAAGTATCTCCTCCGTAAAGGATTTCCCCATAATGACGATGAACAGTTGCTTCGGGAGTGGCCAAATAAGGCTTAGCTGATCTTAGTACTATAGACTCAACGTGAACAATTATAACTTGACCCGATTTTAGGTGTGGTGCGTTTTTGGCCATACATACATTTTCGCAAATAAACTGTCCCAGGTTAATTATTGTGAATGTTTCTTCACAAAAATTATGATGATAATTATGATGGAGAAAATGCCAATTCAATTTGAATGGATTCAAAACACTGTTAATGCACGAATCGGGATTTAAAATTCTCTTGTCCTCCTCCATTAAATAATATTTAAGTACTTGAAAAGTCTTTTTCAAATTGTCAAGTTTAAAATATTTATTTACCGAGATCTGATTATGAGTTAGTAAATAATGGTAGACTGAATAAAAATTTACAATTTCAAGCGCTGTTCCTAAAGGACCCGGCGAATTCCTAATTGGGATTCTAGCCTCTCTTTTAGTTAATTCTTTTATGACATTCTGATATTTTACATCGTTGAATGGATCCATTTGAAAACAATTAGATGATGACAAAATTATTAAAGATTGACATTCTTTATTTCTATTTCTATTCAACAACGTACTTATAGTTACTTCATTTTGTTTAAGTGATTGTTGAATCTTTGCCTTGGAATAAATGGAAAAAAATGAATTAATATTGGCATGATCTAACCCAATATGGGAGATCGATCCTAAACCTAATGAATCGTTCCGTTTTCTGTTGATATCGGAAATACGGGATTCCGCTAAGTTTAAGTTTATTTTTAGGAAATAACGAATCAGACCATTTGTACTTACTTCAACAAAAGAAGCACGAGCCCCTTCGATAGAAGAACTTTTTTTGTCTTCATCCCAATTCAAGACTAAACAAGTACGAACTAATTGAATACTTGTGTCATAAATTTCCCGAATTGGTTTACCATTTCCATAAAGAATATAATTGACAACTTGAAGTTTCAGATTTTCCCTTTCCCGCAATAGATCCGGGGGGAAAAGTGTTTCGAAATTGATATCGTATGATATTTTTTTTTTATATGGGATTACTGGCCGAACCAAAAGAAAAGACTTTTTCTTGGTAAGTGTGATCCATTGGACATAGATCCCATTTTTTTTTTTTTTTGATTCCTTAGAATTTGTTTTTACCCTTCCTGGTGGTATTAAGATACCACTGTATCGCGATATCTTATCTGTCTCCCCCCGAAAATGGAGATCTCCAGAAAGAATTTTAAGTTCCATTTTTTTTTTTTTTCTCTCCATTCGTACCAATCCGCTTACCCGACTTCTTATATTTAACGTGATTTGTGTATCTATTCCAATAATACTATTATTACGTACCATTAAGGAAGAAGATTCGGGTAAAATATACACTTCCTCAGGAATGAAAAAAAAGCAATGTACTTTCATTCGGTATTTTGACTGAAATTCTTTGACTCTCCGATACTCAACCGAATCCTCTTTTTTGACGATTGAATGCGCCCCTACAGACCCATACTTAGTAATTCCGGAACTGTTTCCTTGTTGGTATTGAAGATCGTTGAAATAAGCAAAAATACTATTTTTACAGAAAATACCATTTATAGGTATTTCAATCGAGATATCGGAAGGGGATATTCGTTCTTTCTCTTGTTCTTGAATCGATTGGAATGGCATGATAAATCGATTTCTGCGTCTCTTTGCCAATAAATAAAAATTTTCGTGGAGAATTGCAGGATATATGAGATTACAATGACCAGTACTTTGGATTCGATTAAGTTCTGAATAATCAGAAATCCCACTTTTTTTTTTACTCGAAAGATCTGAAGTAAATAATTTGTATTGAACTTGATCATTATTTTCTGAATTTTCTGAGGAGTTCGAAATAGATTTCTTTTCGACAGAAAGAGAATGTGTGTTCACTTGATCTTGATCCTTGTGTAGCGAAAATGGGACTGTACTGGATCTGCCCGAACCCCCCGATAATATCCATAAATGACTTGTTTTTGGTAAAAAATGGACATTGCTATATGTAAATTCAGATGTATGGTATACGTCGGTACTCCAGTGCATTTCTCCTTCTGAATCGGAATAAATATATTTTCGAACCCTCTCTGTAAAATTAAAAGGATATGTTCCCGCGCGAATTTCAGCAATCACTTGTTCTGATTCCACATATTGATCATTTTGAACTAAAAGAAGGCTTTTTGATGGAACAGTCACGTTATGTAGAATATCTTCACTCTCAATAGTTACATACAAGTCTATAGAACAGAGAAAGGCCGGATGCCCATGACGTGTACGTGTGGGATGAACTAAATCCTCATTAAATTGAATTTTTCCATTAGAGGGGGCTCGCACATGTTCTGCAGTACCCCCTGTGAATACTCCACCGGTATGAAACGTTCTTAATGTTAGTTGAGTACCCGGTTCTCCAATGGATTGACCCGCAATAATACCTACAGCTTCTCCCAATTCCACCAAGTCGCCATGAGTAGTACTCCGGCCGTAACATAATCGACATATCCAAGACGTACTCCTACAAGTAAAAGGAGTTCGAATAGATATTGGTTGTGTTCGAAAGGTTATGAGTCGATTGATAAGTCCAATCCCAAGATCTTGATTTCGAACGGCAATGCATCGTGGACCCATATATATATTGTCTGCTAATACACGGCCAATTAATGTGTGAATGAAAATCCTTTCTGGCATCATTCCATTTCGAGGACTCACAAAGATCCCTCGGGTAGTGCCACAATCTGTTCTACGTACAACAATGTGTTGAACTACTTCAACAAGT